CTGCAATCTTTTTCTGTCCGTGAGGATCCCCCCAGAGCACCTTCTACTTCTAATAGGCCATGAACTAGATCAGAAGCATTCTCAACGAGTCCATAAGAAGTGATCCCATTTTTTTCATCGGGTCCGGGTAGAGACCAAAGGTCTTGGGCGACCGATCCGGCAGAACAACTCAAAAGATAAAGAAGTATCGTTAATTTCTTCATGCTCGTTCCAAGTTCGAAGTACCATTTGTACAAATAAGAATCCCTTTCGTTACATGATTTCTTCTTCATATAGATAGATATAGGATCTATGGGGCAATTACTTAGAAGTACATTTTGTGCAACAGCCCTTCCTATCTGATAGAAAAGGATCTCATGATCCTGAACCGATCTTACCTGAGATCGCAAATCCCAAGTTTGTCTATGAAGAGCGGATCTAATTGTATTAGTGTCTATAATTGATTTCTTCTGTGTAATACTAATCGCTAAGGCCTCATTGGTAAGTGCTACAAGATCTCGTGCATTGGAACCCATCGTTATGGACCCGAATTCATTAGTATGGAACATTTTCTTTTCCAAGTGAAATCCCTTAGTATATGAAAGATTGAAAAAGTGCTTTCGTTGTTGTGGAATAAGAAGCCTTCGTATCTTAATGCATGTATTTAATTTATTCGGAACTATTAGAGCGGGATCCACTTTTGGGGGAATATGAGTCGAAGCAATAACAAGAATATTTCTAGTGGAACATCTTTCACAATCCCTGGATAGATAGTTCACTAATAGACCGAGGGATAAGTAATTCGACTCATTCACATCCAGATCATGAATGTTTGGAATCCATATTATGCAAGGAGACATTGCTTTTGCTAATTCGAATTGAAGGGTGATAGAAAATCGGTCTATTTCCGGCATCATATCCATAGTTAGCGCATTCATCAGAGTTAGCAGCTCCGTATCGAGGTCAAGATCGATATCGTCACTAGCATCAATCTCGTCACTATCATCAATATTGTCACTATCATCAATATCGATATCATCCATAAGAAACCCTTTAGGCTTGTTATCCAGGAACTTGTTCAGAAATACCAAAGGAACATAGGAGTTTGTCACTAGGTATTTGACCAAATAGGAGCGTCCAGTTCCTATAGAACCTATCACTAAAATACCCCTAGAGGGGGATAGGGCTAAGCGGAGCGAAAAGGGTTTTTCATGAGACGGGAAATGAAAACTATTAGCCCCACACGAGGTTTGTGAATAAGTGATTGTCTGATAATGAGCAAGGAATATCCGTCTTTCTGCTAAACAGGATGTATTGAACTCATAATTCATTAGACACTTTTTATGAATGTCAACTAAATATCGTAAGTAAATTGCTCCCGGGTGTTCAATCATTTGATAACCAGAGTCGTTCTTTGATAAATGATCACTAGATAAATAATCACTATGAGTCAGACTCAATAGAATTTGATCAATCCCTTTTTCTGTCGTTAAGGTGGAGAACTGAACCAAAAATTCTCGTTCTTCATCATCAATCGAATCACTGTTCGCAACCCAGGATTCCATTTTATCATCAATCCAATCACTGTTCACGTTTTTTCTTTTTCTTATCAATGAATAGATCTCTTTACTTGTATGACTTAGATGTCTCGTATTTCTCGAAAAAGTGATTCGATTGGTGGGATTTGGTATGATACTTATGAGATCGATGAAATTGATATTCAAATATTTCTTCTTAGAACGGATTGATTTGACCCCATAAGCGGGATCACCACCCAATAGCATGTTGCCGCCAGAAACAGAACCCCGGATTTCTTCTAGAGAATCTCCTAATTGTTCCAGAGCAACTAGAAACAGATTCTTTAACCAGAAAGAATTCAGTTCAGATGTAGGATACCTATCCAGAAGTTTTCGCAACTCAATCATGTATGGTGAAATCATCAAAGATTTGACCTTTTCGAACTCTGTCTGTAACTCACTAGAGGCTCGGCAAACAAAGAGAAGATGTGTACGAACGAGATATCCAACAAGAAGAAGAAGGAAAAGGCTTGAATAGAGGAACTCATGAACATTTGGCAATCTCAGATGTGTCGATATCAATGGTGACTCATTATTTCGATGAATCATTTCTTCGAACATAAGAAAATTATGTAAACACTTTCTCGAAATTTCGCTTATCAGATTCCATTGTCGAAGACACCCTTTTTTCTGAAGAATTCGCCATGATATATCTGATCCATACATAATATCATGAAAAATGGATACAAATTTTGGACTGTTACTTAGTATCGACAATAGGTCTGAAAAAGTATCTAAAAATAAAAAATTTAGATATTTGTACCCTGCCGAAGTAAGGAACCATGGCATATATGTTTGGAATAGATTCCATTTTGAGAGAGTTGAAAAAGCACTATCTCGTTGAAAGGTTCTATACATCTGCCCTTTCTCAACGCATTTCTTTAGACAAAGACTCCGTTTTTTCCTATTTTCGGATGGTAAATCTTTCTCAGAACATGGAGTGT